TCCCCCCCCCTCTTCCACCCCTGAAATAATGGGCAGAGGCCCCGCCCACAACTTCAAGGGTGTCCTAAAAATAAACATGAAAAAGAAAACTATTTACAAAATTACTTTAGTAATCGTTACCCCCAGCACAAACAAATATTCCGTCAATTACTAACGCCCGTCCTAATTCATTCATAAAACTAATCAGTTGTTTAACACCTCAAAATTTAATTATGCCTATTCTTTAAAAACTCCTCCCCTTTTATAGTCTCCCATACAAAAGGCAACTCCTCATAAGTGTGAAATAAAGGAGGAGAAACGTGAGCCCACTCTAAAGAAGCCCAACTTTCCCCCTGGTCTTCCATTCAATCAATAAACTCCTCTTCTCAAACATATATATCATAAATAATATATATAAAAAAAACAACTCCTACTATTGAAATAGTAGAGCCTAAAGAGCTAACCAAATTTCAACCAGCAAAACAATCTGCAAAATCAGAGTATCGTCTCGGAAAACCTGTCAAGCCCAAAAAGTGTTGAGGGAAAAAGGTCAAATTAACACCGATAAACATTAACCAAAAATGGGCTTTGCCATATAGCTCATTATAACAATACCCCGTTATTTTACCCACTCAATAATAAAAGCCACCAAAAATAGCAAACACCGCCCCCATAGAAAGCACATAATGAAAATGGGCTACAACATAGTATGTGTCATGCAAAACAACATCCAAAGAACTATTGGCCAATACAACCCCAGTTAAACCACCCAATGTAAACAAAAAAACAAACCCCATTGCCCAAAGCATAGGAGTGTCTAATCTCAAAGTCCCCCCAAAAATAGTGGCCAACCAACTAAACACTTTTATTCCAGTTGGCACAGCAATAATCATAGTTGCGGCAGTAAAATATGCTCTTGTGTCCACATCCATCCCAACCGTAAACATATGATGCGCCCACACAATAAAACCCAATATTCCAATTGAGAGCATTGCATAAACCATTCCTAAATATCCAAAAATCTGCTTCTTGGCGACAAAAGTTGGTATTATTTGAGAAATCATTCCAAAACCAGGCAATATTAAAATATAAACCTCTGGATGCCCAAAAAACCAAAACAAATGCTGAAATAAAATTGGGTCTCCCCCTCCGGCGGGATCAAAAAAAGTGGTATTAAAATTTCTATCCGTTAAAAGCATGGTTATCGCCCCCGCTAGTACTGGCAAAGATAGTAATAATAAAAAAGCAGTAATCAAGATAGACCACACAAACAATGGCATTTTATTTAATGTCATCCCAGGGGCCCGCATATTCAATATAGTTGTTATAAAATTCATTGCACCCAAAATCGAAGACACCCCAGCTAAGTGAAGGCTAAAAATAGCCATGTCCACCGCCCCCCCAGAGTGAGCCTGGATGCTCGATAGAGGAGGATACACCGTCCACCCGGTGCCAACTCCTTGTTCAACAAAAGCGGAGCCTAATAATAATATTAGAGCAGGAGGCAACAACCAAAAACTAATATTATTAAGCCGGGGGAAGGCCATGTCGGGAGCACCAATATATAGTGGAACCAACCAATTTCCAAACCCCCCTATCATCACTGGCATAACCAAAAAAAAAATCATAATAAAAGCATGTGCCGTAACAATTACATTATAAAGATGATCGTCTCCTAGCATAGCCCCCGGAGCCGAGAGCTCTAATCTTATTAACATACTGAAGGCCGTGCCAATCATGCCTGCCCCAATCCCAAAGACTAAATATAACGTACCAATATCTTTATGATTAGTAGAAAACCCCCAACGAACTACATATAAACTTTTCATCTACAAAAACAAACCACTTCTTTAGTTAGCCCCAAACAGTCCCCTAAATTGGCCCCACTTTTTATGGCCGACTTTCTTATTAACCAATTCATTTTAATCGTAGGTAAAACAAAAAACACCAATAGAAAAAATAATAAAAATAAAACAAGTAAAGTTCATCGATATTGAGTTAAAAACATGGTTGTGTCTAATTGTGGCATTTTAACTAAAATATAATCCAAACCAATTGAGTCAGGGAGTGCGGGACTTGCACCCACATTTTTAGCTTTGAAGGCTAACGGTCTACTTTAACCTAACCCCCTCAATCAGAAGATAATTTTCAAAAAAAAAGACTAAACAACCCCCCAAATAAACATAGCAACACCAATTAATATAACTAAGGCATAATTAAAAACTTGACCAGCTTGTAAATTACTAAGGCCTCGAGTTAACCCAATCAAAAAATTAGACACCCCTTTTGGGCCCACCAACTCTAATGTTCCTTTGTCAATAGTCCGATACGAAATCTGGTGGCCCCCCCTCCACACCCTCTTCGCCAAAAAATAGTTAAGAACATAGTTAAACTGCCAAGCAGAGTATAAAAAAGTGTAGCCCATTCGGCCTATAAAAGAAGGCACCTTAAATAAATGGATTGAATAAAAATAAAGAACAATAACTAATGCCGCCCCCCCCAAACTAAGAAAGACCGGCAACAACTTAATAAAAACAGGAACAATTGGGGGGAATGTTATTTGAAAAGACCAAACCACCTCTTTAGTCAAATAGCCCACAAAAAGACTCCCCAAAGCTAATATTATTAAAGGCAAAACTAAATTCCAAGAACCCTCATGGACACGTCTAAAAATCGCTTTTCTAGAATTGGTATTAGATAAAAAAGTTAAATAAACCAATCGAATCGAATAAAGAGTGGTAAGTAAAGCCGAAAAACCCCCCAATCAATAAGCAAAAGTTAAATAATATTGTTCAAAGGCCAATTCTAAAATTAAATCTTTAGAATAAAACCCTGTTAAATAAGGAAACCCCATTAAAGATAAAGAGCCAACAACAACCATAATATAAGTAAGAGGAATTAACTTAATCAGCCCCCCCATCTTCCTTATATCCTGCTCGTCAGACAAAGCATGGATGACAGACCCCGCACTTAAAAATAATAAAGCTTTAAAAAAAGCATGGTTCATTAAATGAAATAGGCTTATCGAATAATGAGAAAGCCCACAAGCCACCACCATATATCCCAATTGACTACAAGTCGAGTAAGCAATAACTTTTTTTAGATCATTTTGGATTACCCCAACAGTAGCGGCAAAAAGCACCGTTAGAGACCCAACAATTGTTACGATCATTAAAGCAAGTGGAGCTTGTTCAAAAAAAGGAGAAGATCTAATTAATAAAAAAACACCTGCCGTCACCATGGTCGCCGCATGAATTAAGGCAGACACCGGAGTTGGTATAAAAACTTTTCGATATACGATTATTCACATAACAGACAGGACTTTCTCTTCTACTTTACAACTTATTTACTTTTAAATCTGGAAACTTTTCCCTATTCCCACTCCAGCCCACCTTTAATCCACTCATATATTAAACCCAAGGTTAAAACCCCCAAAAACCCTACCATAATTCAAAAACCAAAAGGAGAAATTTGATTAAAGAGAACACACCAAGGGAAAAGAAAAGAGATTTCTAAGTCAAAAATTAAAAACAAAATGCCGACTAAAAAAAATCGAACTGAAAAAGGGCGGCCTGGTATTCCAAAAGGCTCAAACCCACATTCATAAGCCGAAACTTTCTCTCGATCCGGTTGTTTTACCCCTAAAAAATAAGAAGCACCAGAAAAAAGCACAGAAAGAACTACACTAAAAACCAATAAAAAGAAAAGGCTATAAAACTCCGAATGCACCGTATCTCATATATTGCATAAATAATTATTTTTTAACCCCGAAGTGAACTAAAAGATTTTAAAATTATTGTTCCTCTTATTCGATAATATGCAACCATAATGGCCAACCCGATAGCAGACTCTGCCGCCGCGATTGTTAAACCCATAATTGTAAAAACTTGTTCTATTAAAAGATCTATTTCAATAGAATTAATTAAAAACAAAAAAAAAGCCGCTAATAAAATTAATTCAATAGAAATTATCATTATTATAAAATGCCCTCTGTTTAAAACCACTCCCCAACCCCCTAATAATAATAATATTACAATAACAATTATATACTTATAGTACACTATTTACTTTATCTAAAAATTAAAAAAAGCGCCTATTCATTAGACAAAGACAACATTCAATTGATATATCGGTCTAGCGAAACCGCCTCAATTACAATCGGCATAAAAGAATGATTCGCCCCACAAATCTCTGAACATTGACCGTAGAACGTCCCTGGTCTTTTAATAAAAATTCCGGCTTGATTTAGCCGACCCGGAACCGCATCTGTTTTTATCCCCAAGGCAGGGACAGCAAAAGAATGTAAAACATCCGCGCCAGTCACTAAGATTCTCACATGTGTGTTTATAGGAACCACCAATCTATTATCCACTTCTAATAACCTAAAGTCGCCACTATTTAAATCCGATGTCGGAACCATATAAGAATCAAATTCTAACGTTTCTTCCTGATAATCGGAATATTCATAAGACCAATACCATTGATGTCCAATTGCTTTAATTGTTAAAGCAGGACTCACAACCTCATCCATCAAATACAATAGTTTTAAAGAAGGAGAAGCAATAAAAACCAATATTACAGCTGGGATTAAAGTTCAAACAATTTCTAATAAAGTTCCGTCAATCAAATCTCTGTCATAATACTTACCATTTAAAGCCTCAACAAGCAACCACAACACGACTATCACAATAATAACCAATAAAAACATAATCTGATCATGAAAAAAAACTATTTCCTCCATCACCGGAGCGGCCGCCTCTTGGAAACCCAAGTGCCAAGACTCCGGTATGTCTTTCTTTCCACATACATTTACGATATAAAAAAAATTATTTAACATTTGCTCTTAATTTTTTTATAATAGCCCCTTCAATAAACACAAAAATATAAAAATAACTATGAACCCCATCAATAAACACAAAGATATAAAAATAATCACACCACATCCACAAAATGCCAATACCAACTCGCCGCCTCAAACCCAACATGTTGGCGACTTGTAAATTGATTCAACTTTAATCTTACCAAACAAATAATTAAAAAGGTAGTCCCAATTAGAACATGAAAACCATGAAATCCAGTTGCCATAAAAAAAGTAGACCCATAAACCGAATCCGAAATAGTGAAAGGAGCCTCATAATACTCAATTCCTTGTAACCCAGTGAATAAAACACCCAAAAAAACAGTTAAAGACAAACCCAGAATTGCTTCTTCTCTCTTTCCACTAATTATAGCATGATGAGCCCAAGTGACAGTCGCCCCAGAACTTAATAAAACAGCAGTATTTAACAAAGGAACTGAAAAAGAGTTTAAAGGATTAACCCCTTGAGGAGGTCAAACCACACCCAACTCAACAGCTGGTGCCAGACTACTATGAAAAAAAGCTCAAAAAAAAGAAAAAAAAAAAAGAACTTCCGAAAGTATAAATAAAAGCATTCCATATTTTATCCCCTGTTTAACTACTAAGGAATGAAACCCTTGAAAAGTCGACTCTCTAATAACATCTTGTCATCAAACAAACATAATTATCACAACGACCAAAACTCCCAAATACATAATTTGAACTAAGCCATAATGAAAATACATAACACTGCCCACAGTTATAAAAAAAGCCCCCCCCGCCCCGAGACAGGGCCAAGGAGAAGGCTCAACCAAATGATATGGATGACATAAAACAGTTCGCACCCCTAAACAAATTCCAAAAAAAGGAGGGGCTTGCCAGCCGGGACTGCTCAACTAAATGATATAAAAGACATAAAACCAAACAAATTCTTAGGCAGCCCCCATCTTAAAGTCAAATAAATTTCCCCCATTTCAAATATCATCTCTGGCTTACGCCACAATAAAAACATATAACCCAACAAAGTCTAATTCCCCCCCCTTTCAAAAGCACCAATCTTCTAAAAACCAAAAACTAAACCGCCCCACAGTACTTGCTTATAAGTAAAGAAGTCTTTTCTAGGTCCGTCTTATCAATAGGTTCAATTGCACCCACACGGGGCATACCCCGTGAAAATTCCGGTGTGTGTTCTCTCAACGAAATTTGCGATATCCGTGAGCAGGACGCTTCAGGCAAAAGAGACTGAGTCATTTCTCCTGGCTGATAAAGAGCCTCCCCACACATTGAGTTAAAACTATGCAGAGAACCTTGATGTGATAGTTCCCCCGCCACTGCCCCAATACTTTGTGCAGAACCTTGGAACATTGACCCCCGAGCCCCGGAAGAGACACTTTCAGACATTGACCCCAAACGCCCTGAAGAAATACTCGACAATGGATAATGGGAGCTTGATCCCTCAGACGTTGAAAAAAAACTCCCAATAGATTCTATCGATGTATATTCCCCAAACGCAAAAGCAAAATGCTGTAGGGCTTCCTGGGCGAAACGTTTGCCCGCAGGACCCCCAAAAATATTTAAACCCTCTAATTCACGAGGGATTTCATTAAAAAAAAAATATGAAGGACAAGGGTTTCATCAGAGATTCAACGCCATAACCGAATGCGGCATTCGACCAAAAAACCACTGATGAGCGTTCATTACCCCCGCCTTATCGAGCATGTAAATTGCCCCTAAACATCTTTCTCATTCTTCCCCAATAAAGTCCATGTTCCCGAATAGATTTAGTGTCTCAATAAGTCGCATCGTTGTATTCGTTTTTGCCCCCAGGCCTGACGGACCTGTTTCAAGGGCCATTCCTCCACTATAAAATCCATGTTCCCGAATAAATTTAGCACCTCAACAAGTTGCATTGTTTTATTATTTTTTAACCCCAGGCCTGACGGACCTGTTCCAAGGGCCAGTTCCCTCACCCTCACTATGTTACGACTTACTCTGCCTCGGAGGTATTAGAAACCCTCTTGAGGGGCAATCAACCAACCTGTCTAAGCAAAGGCGACGGGCAATTTGTACTAACACTGAAAAAATTTCATTGAAACGCTCTACTTTTCAATTACTATTAAATACAACTTTCCGTTATCTTCCAGGCACTTTCCGAACTCTTATTTTCAGGTTTCACACTCAAAGTTTCCTATTGTATAAAAAAATGTAGCGCATCTAATCCCCAAACATTAGGACAATAAGACCTGACTTCATCCAAGTGACAAACCACTGGGTTAAATCTGTTTTATGTTTAATACACAAATTGACGACGGCCATGCAATACCTGTCAATGAAGGATTCAAGTTTGGGTAAGGTCTCTCGCGGACTATCGAATTAAACGACACGCTCCTCTAATTAAAACAGTGAACAGCCAAGTTTTTTGAATTTTAACCTTGCGGTCGTACTACTCAAGCGGAAAATTTCTGACTTTTTAGGATTGCTTCACATCTTTTTCATTATTTACAGTATAGACTACCAGGGTCCCTAATCCTGTTTGCTCCCCATACTCTCGTGTTTTAGCCATCACACTATAATCTCAAAAATAAATAGTCTTCACGTCTAAAGTTCTTTTTTCTATTTACACATTCCACCGCTACAAAAAAATTCCATTTACCTTCTTAAATTATAAAACCCTTTTTAATTAAAACGGCCTATCACACCCTTTACGCTTTTGCCCACAAAACTAGCCCTTAAGTTTCACCGCGTCTGCTGGCACTTAATTTGACGGACTAGGCAAGGTGCCCTCTCTGTGTCTTACCTTCATATATTGCACAAAATTCTTTACTGCTGCCTCCGGGGCCAATTCCCCATTTGAGCTTTCCCCTTGTCTCAGTGAAAATGTGGCTCCAAACTAAAGCTCCGCATCATAGGCAAGGTGGTCCATTACACCCCCTTCTACCTAATACGACTCCGGCCCAGCCAAACTTGGCCTCCGGGTTCCCTCACCTGTTCGCACACTATCATAGGCCCAGTCACACCTGAATAAAAGCAGATCCTTTCATCTAGCTGAGTCTGAAAGCTCTTCATTAGATACTAGCATGTATCAAGGAGGTCACTTGTTTTTTTCTCTTCCCCAAAACCAAAGGACTTTCGAATCTCAAATAACCAAACCAGGGCTAATTTTAAGCTTAATAAATATACTAACCCCCCCCCGGACTAAAGATTACCCCATTCTTTACAGGGTCTATAATTATAAAAGGAAATATTCCAAAAATAAAAATCGCTATTAGCAAAGGGGAGATAGCCAATAACTCACACCTGTTTAAGTCTCTAATAAAAAGGAGGTAATTAGAGGCCGCCCCAAAACTAATTCGATTATATAAATAGAGAGAATACGCCGCGGACCAAACCATACCCGAAGTGGCTAACACCCCAAGCCCAAAATTATATTCAACAGCAGCTAACAACGAAAAAAACTCTCCAACAAAATTACAGCTTAAAGGAATCCCCATGTTACTTAATGATAAAACCATCATTATACAAACAAAAACAGGCATTGTAAGAGTCACCCCACGATAATACTTAATAAGACGAGTGTGATGACGTTCATATAAATAAGTAATCGCAATAAAAAGGGCCGAGCTAACAAAACCATGCGCCAACATCATAAAAACGGCCGCCACCAACCCCTCAATTGTATGAGTAAATAAACCTAAAGGGACCAGCCCCATGTGTGCCACCGAAGAATAAGCAATAAGCCGTTTAAAGTCCACTTGCCGACAGGTCAGCAAACCCCCATAAATAATAGCCACCACACCCAACATAATAATTAGGGGGGCAAAATACTCGGAGGCCGCGGGCAAAATCGGCCAAGAAAATCTTAAAAACCCATAGCCGCCTAACTTTAATAATATCCCCGCCAATATTACCGAACCAGAAACAGGGGCCTCCACATGCGCTTGGGGCAATCAAATATGAAATGGTATTTGAGGAATTTTAACCGCTAAACTAAGAAAAATCCCAGCCAACACCCATTTTTGAGTAGTAACAGGTAATTTTATATTTAATAATATCTGATAATCAGTTGTTCCTGTAACACTATATATTTGAAAGAGGCCCAAAAGCATAAACACCGACCCCGCGAAAGTATAAAAAAAAAAATAATAAGAAGCACGAACCTTTTCTTCTCTGGAGCCTCAAACACCAATCAAAAGAAACATAGGGATCAATATGCCCTCAAATAAAAGATAGAATAAAAGCAGGTCAAGCACTAAAAACACTCCAACTAATAAAGCTTCTAAAAACAATAGACACAACAAAAATTCTTTAAATAGGTGCTTAATGGACTTTCAACTTATTAAGATACAAATGGGTATCAATAACGCAGTTAAAACAAAAAAAAACAAAGAAACCCCATCTAAAGCAAAAACCCCCGGACCCCATTGAAAATTTAAGGCCGGAGAAACAATCCATTCTATTCGGTTTATAATTTGAAATTGCCCCTCTAAATCAAAGGCCCCCCACAAAACCAAAACACTTATTAAAATCGCCAAAGATCACTCAAGCGCAACTTTTTTTAATTTAACACCATCCTCTCTCGAAACCTTCATCACATTAATTCCCCCCATAAAAAGCAAAAAAAAAATTAGACTTAGCCCATTATTTAAACCAAACACTATTCACTTCTTCTTCTTATTTATTTCTCAAAATATTTTTATAAAATATTTTATAAAACATTTTATAAACCAGACCTTCTTCCCCCACAGCAATACCTTAGCCCCAACCCTTCTTGGAACTTAAGCCAGAAAATCCCTCCGGCCTTTCCCGCTAATGTAATACAATTGTATCCGCCAAATAAATAGTGGCTAATAAACAAAAGACATAAGCCTGGATAACTGCAACGGCTACCTCTAATAATGTTATAAAAACCATTATTAATAGGGGGAAAACCCCCACAGGCCCACTTGCAACTAACATATTAAACCCAAACCCGGCTAAAATAGCAAATAACAAATGGCCCGCCGATAAATTAGCAGCCAAACGGACTCCTAATGAAATAGCCCTGGAGATAAAACTTACTGTTTCTATTAATACCAAAAGAGGGGCTAAGCCCAAAGGAGCGCCACTTGGCATAAAAACACTAAAAAAATCCCCCTTAAACCTCCAAAACCCAGCTAGAGTCACACCTATGATTATTGAAAAGGACAAACCCAATGTGACTACAATATGAACAGTTGGGGTAAAAACATAAGGGAATAAGCCCAACACATTCAAAAACACTATAAAAAAAAAGAGAGAAACAATTAAAGGAAAATACCTTAGCCCCTCAGATCCTAAATTATCTTTCACGACACCATGAAAGTGCTCATAGATTAACTCAATCAAAGACTGCCACCTTTTCGGGATTAATTGAACCCCCTTGAATAATAATAAAACCACAACCACTACTAAGATCATCATCATTGATGAATTAGTCAAGGCGATCAGAGCCACTATTTTAAATTGATCAAAATAAGCACCGCTCATTAATATTTAAAATCAACCCCAAACAAAGCTCGGCTAAGTCTTTAGATAAAATTCTTTTGCCTCAGTTCTTACCGACTAGTTTGAAAAAAAATATCTTGTCTTTTGACCACGGGTCCTACTTCTGACCCAATTTCTTGAGTTAACACGATCGCCCCCACCATGGCCACTAAAAGTATAAAACTAGCTAAAATAAATAAATAATAACAAGCTATATACAAAATTCGCCCGAGCGCCTCCATGTTTTGATACTTCATTAAAAACCAGGGAATGGCCAAATCTCAAGCACCTCCTATTTCAGCCCCAAAAAACCCCTGGGGGGTATAAGGGCCACCTATAATTAATCAACTCGAAGCAACTTCTGAAAAAAAAAATGTTCCAATAACCAACCCAATAGGAATGTAATTTGTCATGTCTGCCTCCCCCCCTAATCGAAAGGCGGGGGGAAAGTCTGTTAAATTCAATAACATAATTACAAACAAAAATAAAATAGCAATCGCCCCCACATAGATTATCAAAAACATTAAAGCAACAAAGGATATACCCAATCAAAGAAAAAAAACCGCAGAACCGATAAAAACAACAATTAACCAAAAAATCGAATGGATAGGATTGAGCGCGGATATCACCATAATTCCAGAACCAACAACTCCAAATGCTAGTATATAAAAGACCGCCCCAAGCAGATTTAATTATTTTAAAATAACCCCCCCACAGCCCAATGGGCTAATTGCAGCCATAAATTCGGAGACAACATTGTAAACCCAATAACATACAAACCAGCACCGATTAACAAAGCCTTTCTTAAATTAATTCAGTTTTCTTTCCTTAACACCTTTGAGCTTATCAAAAGAGAAAAACTGGCTTGAAAATAGATAATTTTGACTATTCTAACATAATAAACACCAGCCACAACGGAACACATCACAGCCAAAAGAAAGACTAAATAATATTGATATACCACCCCAGACAATAAAACCAGCCATTTGCCCCAAAACCCCACTAAAGGAGGAATCCCCGCGATCGAAAGAAAAGTCAAAGCCAAAGTTAAGGCTAAAACAGATAATCTCCTGGAAAGCCCACTAAACTCTACAATCAAATTTTTGGCGGCGCCTAAAGTTAATATTATCGCAAAAACACAAATAGACATTACTACATATAAAACCACATAAATTAAACTAGCTTGAATACTCTCAAATGACCCAACCTCTATTCCCCAAAGCACAAACCCCATATGCCCCACCCCACTGTAAGCCAACAACCGTTTGACTTTGGTTTGGTTTAAGGCACCAATAGCCCCCACAACCATCGAAAAAAGAGCCCCAACTAACAAAATATTAACCGCCGACCCAATTGAAACCAAAATTGAAAAGTAGCCAACTTTAGGAACAGTGGCCAATAAAGCCGTCGTCGTTGTCGGAGCTCCATCATAAACATCCGGCGCCCACATATGAAAAGGAGCAGCGGACAACTTAAATAAAAGAGACACCACAATTAACAAACTGCCAATTGGGATTCGAAGCTCAGAAAAGCCCAACCCCGGATTTAATACTAAATTTATATATGAAATATGAGTCCCTCCCGTAAACCCACACAATAAAGCACACCCAAATAAAAATAGACCAGAGGAAAGTGCCCCTAATACAAAATATTTCAAACCGGCCTCAGCACTTTGCCCAGACCCCCCTTTTTGAGCAACCAAAATAAAAAGGGAAAGAGTAGACAATTCAATTGCTAAATAAACAGAAAGTCAATTACTTGAAGAAACTAAACAAAGACCCCCTAATGCCACCATTAGATTTAAAAGGGGTAAATGCGCATTCGTTTGAAAAAAAGTTCCATAAACTCGTCCCCCAAAAAATTTTGGAAAAATTAGCCTCTCCATGTCCACCATCAATAAAACAGCAACAGAGCCTAAAACAATAATTAATTTAGTGGTTTCTGTCCAACCATTTTCAATCAACAACCCCCCCCCAGATAATTCAAAAAAAAAATTAAATAAAAAAGAAAGGCCCCCCCCCTCACTTATAATTAATAATATTAAAATTGATAATTTTAAAATAAAATTATTTATACTAATAATCACCAGGGCTAATATGAAAAGGCTTAGTAACAGGAGCTCGTGGTTTAATCACATTAACTAATACTTCTTTGCTAAACAGAGCCTTCTAATTTCACTGCAACATCTGCCAACAGCAAAACCCCCCGTGGGGCGCGCAATTAGCTCCACCTCCTCTTGAGGATAGGCAGGAGGAGGCTCCCCCCCCCCCGTTCCACCTCCCCCTGTCCTCATCCAAATAATAACTGATTTGCAATTCTCTACAAGTCACATTTTTTCCTTTGTTTAAATAAAAGATTATTTTCCACTTCCCCCAACAAAGGAATTAATATAAGAAAGTAGAAAAAATAGTATAGCGCAACCAGCTGCCCTATTATTATAAAAGGCTCTTCTACGACCAAAGACCCGATTCAGGTAAGAAGAACAAAATTCACAACAAAAGATCAAAAAGCCATACGTCCAAATGGACGAAAGGGCAACCCCCTTAATCAACTCCGGTGTAGTAGTGGGAAAAAAAATAAAATTAATATACTTAAAAACATAGACACAACCCCCCCGAATTTATTCGGTATTGAGCGCAAAATTGCATAAGCAAATAAAAAGTATCACTCAGGCTGAATGTGCACTGGGGTTACTAATGAGTTAGCTTGAATAAAATTTTCTGGATCGCCCAATAAATTAGGCATTAAATACACAACTATACTCAATAACATAAGCGTAACCACTATTCCATATCAGTCTTTAGATGTATAATAAACATGAAATACCACATCGTCCACAGGAGTCTTCGACCCCACAGGACTATTGGATCCCTCTATATGTAAAAATATTAAATGAACCACAACTAAAATTGCTAAAATAAAGGGGAAAAGAAAGTGCAGACTAAAAAATCTAGTGAGCGTGGCCCCAGAGACACTAAAACCCCCTCAAACTCATTGCACAACATCTGTCCCCACATAGGGTATTGCGGACAATAGATTTGTAATAACCGTCGCCCCCCAGAAAGACATTTGACCTCAAGGTAGCACATAGCCCAGAAAAGCCGTCGCCATCGTCAAAAGAAATATTACAATGCCAACTCGCCAAACCGGACCTTTCAAATAACCCCCATAATACAAACTTCTCCCAATATGAAAATAAAGACATAAAAAAAACAGAGAAGCCCCATTAGCATGAAAATATCTTAATAAAAACCCATAGTTTACATCGCGCATAATATGTCCCACCGATGCAAAAGCCAAGCCGACCTCTGCACAATAATGCATGGACAAAAAGCACCCCGTTACGATTTGCATAGCTAAGCACAGTCCTAACAAAGAACCAAAGTTTCACAAATAACTTATATTTGAAGGAGACGGCAAATCCACCAGAAGACCATTCACCGGAGATAAAAGCGGATTCTCTTTACGCAATGGCATTAGAACCCCCCCCCCCCAGAATTAAACTCCCAAACTAGACAAGTCGATCAAAAAATTAACCCTCATACTTAAACCAATTAAAGATCTCAAACAACAAATTACAAAATATCTTAGATCGGAGGCGGGCCATTAAATCCAAAAAGAACACTAGCCACAAAAGTCACAACCCCCAAACTTAGCGGTAGATACGCCTTTCATAACAAAGACATAAGCTGATCGTATCGAATACGAGGAAAAGAGGCCCTTACCCAAATAAAAAGGAAAATGATTAAAACAACTTTTAGACCAAACCACCCGGCCCCACCTTTTAAATATTTTACCGGAGAAAGTCACCCCCCCCCAAAAAAGATAATTGTTAAACAACTCATTAATATAATATGAGCATATTCGGCAAGAAAAAATAGGGCAAAAGACATCGAAGCATACTCTACGTTATACCCCGACACAAGCTCCGACTCTCCTTCTGTTAAATCAAAAGGAGCTCGATTTGTCTCCGCCAAAGCTGAAACAAAAAACATTATTGTAACAGGAAATAACGGAAAAAAAAACCAAACACCACTATTTTGCGCTAAAACAATTTCAGTAACACTCAAAGAGCCAACACACAATAGAACCGAAATGATGATCAGCCCAATCGAAACTTCATAACTAATCATTTGAGCAGCTGCCCGAATCGCCCCCAAAAAAGCATATTTAGAATTACTCGCCCACCCAGACATTAATATCGCATAGACACTTATCGAAGAAACAGCCAAAATATACAAAACCCCTATTTTTAAATCACTTATTAAAGCCCCTCTCTCATAAGGCACCACCCCTCAAACAATTAATGCCAAGGTAAAGGAAAGCACCGGCGCCACTATATAAATAAACAAATTGGTTTGATGCGGAACCACCATCTCTTTAGTAAATAGTTTTAGACCATCTGCAAAAGGCTGGGCCAACCCACTAACCCCCACTACATTTGGCCCTTTTCTGGCCTGCATATATCCTAAAACCTTTCGTTCGGCTAAAGTTAAATAAGCTACTGTGATAAGCAATGGAACTACGACCATTAATATTTTTAAAAGTAAATGAATTATTTCCACGAACACTTTAAACCAGAAGCTTACTTTAATTTATAAAATAAAATCACAAAAAGTCTCGGAGGTTCCAATAATCAAGACATTCTAAGTCTAAAGACTAATCTTTAGATAATTTCGATTAAAACTCTTAAACTTAATAAACCAATCTATTAAATCTAATTACTAACCTCGAATTTTGTTACCTGCGGATAAACTTCCTATTTTAAGTCTAAAGACTAAGCAAAAGACAAAACCCCCTAAAGATTCCTCGCCTTTCAACTATTCAAAGTCCTCCCAGCATACAGTGACTCAAAAGTTTTAATTAATTACTTAAACAAAATGGCCCAACATTTACCCTCCATAGCATCCGGCAATCAAGTGTGCAGCCCCAACTGTGCAGACTTTCCGACCGCCCCTATAAACAATAACAAACAAATTAAAGTAATATCACTTGATGGAGCAGAAACAATAACCACATTAAAAAGAGAAGAAAACTCTAAAGACCCAAAACGATCCAAAAGACCAAACATAGCCAAAATCAACCCTATATCTCCCACTCGATTAACTAACATAGCTTTTATGGCCGCTTTATTTGCTTCAACTCTAGTTAATCAAAAATTTATTAAAAGATAAGAGCATAGACCAACCCCCTCCCAACCAATAAACAACTGTAAGTAATTGTCACTACTAACCAATACAACCATCAAAAATGTAAAAAAAGATAAATAAGACATAAAGCGAGGAATATGAGGGTCCCCAAGCATATATGCCGTAGAAAAGATATGAACTAAAGTAGAGATTGTTGTAATAACAAGCAACATGATCGCAACCAAACCATCGAATTGTAGGCCAAAATAAACAGTCAATAGATCAGAATCTAATCACCTTCATAATTTTATATGTGTCGTAGAAAAACTTAAAATTATTTCATAAAATATCAAAACAGACCAAGATAAACTTATAATCAAACAGCTTGAAGTTAAAATTCCAGCCCCTTTTTCTCCTAATTTTCTTCCTCCAACACCGGCCGCCAGGGCGCCCACCACTAAAAGAAATAAAATACAAGTATACACCCTAAATCTCTGTCTCCCACAATTCTCATAAACTAGGAACAATATAACCAGACCTCTCTGCCCCACACTTTAAAAATACAAACAGCCATCCCGATCAAGCTAACCCTTAACAATTCTTCTTCCGAACTTCAAACAACTTAATATAATTTTCATACTTTAGAAGCAATCAGTAATTAACCAAAACCCCCTTTAAAAAGTATCCGAGTCAATCCATTGATTGTAACTTATAAAAATAAGAGAACCACTCATTTTTCGATCCTTTCGTACTAGAAAAGAGTTATATTAATGTTTTTTCAAATTGTAGATAGAAACCAAGCTGTCTTACGACGCTTTTAACTCAAATCATGTACGGCTTTAATGGACGAACAGACCAACCCTTGGGAGCGACTGCACCCCAGGATGCCACAATTCAACATCGAGGTCGCAAACATCGTCGTCGATGAAAACTCTCTGACGTTATTACGCTGTTATCCCCAGGGTAACTTTTATTTGTTTATCGTTAACTATTTCACCCTAAATTAACGGGTCACTTAAACCCACCATCCAAAGATAAGTGTCTGCTCTAGGTTTCCCCCTGGCAGTCAGACATAACCAAATATATATCTTAAGCCCGCCTTCGTTACTTTTTTAAAGGCGATCGCCCCAACCAAACTGTCCCACTTATCAAATCCCAAAGATATAAGTTTTTGAGTTGCCTTTCTTCAAATAAAAAAGTGAACTTTTTAACCCTAATTAATCCGCACCACCTTTTAAAACTATTTAAGTCAGCCACATAAGTTTCCAGTAAAGTTCCATGGGGTCTTCTCGTCTAACAATTTGGATGTAGCATCTTCACTACAAATTCAATTTCACTGGAGATTTCCTTAAGACAGTGAGACCCTCGTGACACCATTCATACCGGCCAACAATTAATTGACTATTGATTACGCTACATTTTCACGGTTAGTGTTACCGCGGCCATTTAATTATCTTTATTAAGTTAGCCCTACTAACCTTTTAAGATATAACCATTGGGCAGGTCTCACCCTTCATACTTCTACCTTCATATTAGCAAAGAGCTATGTTTTTGGTAAACAGTCGAGGCCTTGTGTTTTAACTTCTCATAAAAGCTTATAACTGGCCGAGTTCCTTAAAAAAACTTCCCCCTCACTATCTCCCACTTGTGTTAGTTTGCGACAGTAGTCTTTTGTTTTAATTATTTCCTGGCACATTGTGCGTTTATTACCATCCCTCATCGACACCCTCCTTAGAGACTGTTTCACCCAAACCTCTTCGCTCAGATACTTTTGGTTTGGAAACCAGGGGAGATGAAGCAACAATTTTTTTACTCATGTTCACATTTTCGCTTCTGATTCTTGGGTTCTCACCACCACTCAACAGTCTGTTCTACTACCAAGCAAACTTCTTACTGCCCCTAGAGTTTCAGTTCAATTTTTAGCCACCATAATTTTTGGGGAAAAAGAGTTCTTGAATGAACTACTACGCATTCTTTCAAAGATGGCTGGTTCCAAGCCTACCTCTTCATTGTCTAAATCCCATACTCCTTTTACACTTAATTATTGAATCTGTGACTTTAACTTCTAATTTGGGCTCCCCCCTTTTAACAAAGAACCTATTTGCCCCTTGTCTGTCTGTCTACTTCGAATTTTATCTTTAAAGTCTATCCCCCTTAAAGCGATAAATCTTTACCCTAAAATTTTAATAGGACGTCATCTGTGTAAATACTATTTTAATCTTTTGACCCCTATGTAGACGCACTACTTCAATAGTTTTCGCAGAAAACCAGCTATCTCCAAGTCCGATTGGTCTTTCACCCCTAACCACAGGTCATCCGAGGTTTTTGCTACAACCACCGGTTCGTTCATTAAACTGCCCATGGTTAGATCACTTGGTTTCGGGAAATTTGACTAAAGAGCCCTCTCGACTTCTCTTCACCTACATTTTTATCCTTTTTACTTAAATTTGCCAAACAATATCTCATAAACCCATTATACAAAAGGTACACTGTTTTACAGCTGCTTTAAAAGACAGGATTCCAGATCTTTTCAAGTCTCTTTCAACTTTCCTTCACAGTACTCGCGCTTTCAGTATGGATTAACATTTAGTCTTAGATATGTGAACTCCTTTCTTCCGTTGTTTACTCACTCTCTGGGACTCCTCCGCTTTCGCTCCCTGCTACTTACGGAATCTCGTTTGATTTCTCTGCCTCCCTCTGATACTAAGATGATTCATTTTTCAGTTCTCTTCATTACGTCTCCGCATTGAAAAACGAGTTTAAAGCCTCTTCTTCGCTCTTTCGAACTTCCCGTCCAGTTTAATCCATCTTAGTTTTCCCCCTCTCTCCTTTTCCTTTTACCCAAAACTATAGAGGCGGGAGTCGAACCCGCTTCTTCGGGGCATGAGCCCGACGACTTACCCTTCGTCCTCTCTACC